GGCTTCTGATAAACTTTGATTTTCTGCTAGCCCGGCGCTAACTCTTCGATATATCTCTTGCTGGAAGTAACCCTGATCCCATTGATAACGAGTGGGACCAAATAATTCGATGGGGGTAGTTGCTGAACCATACCACATAGTTCCAGCAACTACAAAAGCTGCAAAAAAGACAGCCGCGATACTACTGGAGAGTACGGTTTCAATATTTCCCATACGTAATCCTTTGTATAGACGTTGTGGCGGTCGAACGCTAAGATGGAATAGACCCGCTAATATGCCCAATGTACCGGCTGCAATATGATGAGAAGCTATTCCTCCCGGAACAAAAGGATCAAAACCCTCCACGCCCCACGCCGGATTTACAGGTTGTACTTTTCCCGTTAGTCCGTAAGGATCAGACACCCATATTCCAGGACCATACAGGCCTGTTACATGAAATGCACCAAAACCAAAGCAAGCCACCCCGGAGAGAAATAAATGAATTCCAAAGATCTTGGGCAAATCCAAAGAAGGTTTTCCTGTACGTTCATCAGAAAATATTTCTAGATCCCAATAGACCCAATGCCAGATAGCTGCCAAAAAGCATAAGCCAGAAAATAAAATATGTGCCCCAGCTACACCTTCGTAACTCCAAACCCCTGTATTCGTTACAGTCCCTCCTGTGATACTCCAACCCCCCCACGAATTGGTTATTCCTAAACGAGTCATGAAGGGTATAACGAACATACCTTGTCTCCACATTGGATCAAGAACGGGGTCAGAAGGATCAAAAACTGCTAATTCATAGAGAGCCATCGAACCCGCCCAACCAGCAACCAGAGCTGTATGCATTATATGAACGGAAAGCAATCGGCCGGGATCATTCAATACAACGGTATGAACACGATACCAAGGCAAACCCATGGAAAATACCCCTTTATCAAAGAAAATAAACACTACGTAACTTTATTGCATTGGAATATACTATGACTATGCTGCGGACTTCCCCTGTTCAGTGGATTATTTCCTAACAAGGGTTATTTATTCTATATTCTATTGTGTTCCAAATAATGGAAGAATTCTGTTCGTAAGAACAAAGAGAAGCAGATTTATTCTATACTCGATAAGTACCAATACGCAATGGTGGATTGATACCACTTTCTATGAGTAAATGCGTTTCTCATTCGAAAGGCCTGCTCGTAAAAAATTTCCTTTATTTTTTTTCTTTCTTTCTGAATTTTGCTAATCTATGGATAAAATAAATATGATAAAGACAATATTCTAAAGACAATAAAACCACATTATTACGTTTCCACATCAAAGTGAAATATAGGATTTAGTTCTTTTTTCTTTCAATTTATGCCTATTGGTGTTCCAAAAGTACCTTTCCGAAGTCCTGGAGAGGAAGATGCATCTTGGGTTGACGTATAGTGCGACTTGTGAGATATATTGGGTCATATGGGATTTCCCCGTTCTCTCCCCCGATCGAGATATCCTCTGTTTCGCCCAAGAAGTCGAAATGGAATCATCCATAAATTGGAGCGTGAAGTGCAATTAGATGCATTGTTTGGAGGAATTCATAGTACTATTATCAATTCGAATAATTTATGGTTGACTTTGATTGGACTAAAAAAATGAAGTATCCAGGCTCCGTTTAGAAAAAACCCAATTGGTAATATATCTAGGATTACTACGTGTATCCTAAATGATTCCTGTTTGTTATTTGGAAAGTCATACCAAAAAGAAATGGTGGTGAGAAGATTTGTCCTATATGTGCAAATCAAAACGGGGTGAATCTTTACCCGGAGTAGAGCATAAACCTAAAAAGATGAAAGAGACCCATTCAGGAACAAGAAAATACCATCGTGATTTGGATTGAATCTCGATGAAACAATACATCAATGAAAAGTGAATTCGATAAGTTTTTCTATTATATAATAAAGAAGAAAAAAAATTCGTCTTTATTGAAAAATCGAAGAAAAAGCCCTTAATCTATACATTGATTCTTTTTTTTTTCGCTATTTTTTTTGAACCGTATGCACCAAAAGATGCATGTACGGTTCCTAAGGGATACAATTTTGCCCTACTCAACCGACTTTATCGAGAAAGATTACTTTTTTTAGGCCAAGAAGTTGATAGCGAGATCTCGAATCAACTTATCGGTCTTATGGTATATCTCAGTATCGAGGATGATACCAAAGATCTGTATTTGTTTATAAACTCTCCGGGCGGATGGGTAATACCCGGAGTCGCTATTTATGATACTATGCAATTTGTGCGACCAGAGGTCCATACAATATGCATGGGATTAGCCGCGTCAATGGGATCTTTTATCCTGGTTGGAGGAGAAATTACCAAACGTCTAGCATTCCCTCACGCTTGGCGCCAATGGGGTTTTTTATTTGAGAGAAAAAGTAAAACTATGCCTTCGCCATATGAATATTAAGTAATAATAGCATGGCACTTCGAATTCGATATGAAAAATTTTTGCATTGTTTTTTTTCAAAAGATTCGATTATGTATCGAGAGAGTAGTATGAGATAAAAGATATTTCCGATTTTCTCTTATCTATCGGAAGTCCAATTCAGCGTTACAAACTTGGTTGTTTTCACACCGAAAGTCTCTTAACAATTTTTAAGTTATAAAAAAAAGAGTGCAAAAAAAACCAAATTTTTCCCTTTTTGGTTGGATCAAAAAGAAACTTTGGGATTGCTGAATCAAAGAAAAAAAATCCATTTTCAAATAGAAAAGCAACGGAGCCATCATAGTATTTTTGAACTCCTCCAAAAGGAAGGGTGGCAATTTGACCATTTACCCTACTGGGGCTGATAGATTCTATTTTTATCTGGAAAGTAAGGGTCAATTTGATTGTATAGCCGTATGCAATGCACAAAAGATGATGCCCGTACGGTTGTTCAATTCTATCTTTTTTTCCTATTATTCTTGATCTTCCTTTTCTGTTCCTTTCATCACATCAGATAGAGAAACCTTCTATCATCAGGGTAATGATCCATCAACCCGCGAGTTCTTTTTATGAGGCGCAGACGGGAGAATTTATCCTGGAAGCGGAAGAACTGCTTAAACTACGCGAAACCCTCACAAGGGTTTATGTACAAAGGACGGGCAAACCTTTATGGGTTGTATCTGAAGACATGGAAAGAGACGTTTTTATGTCAGCAACAGAAGCCCAAGCTTATGGAATTGTTGATCTTGTAGCAGTTGAATGAAAAAAAATGGATTTTGTGAAAATCCGTGATGTGATATTTTATCTCCGAGTTTAACTATTAAAAAAATTCATAATCATCCGGTTAGGATCAATCTAAACCAGCCCATTATGTATATATTCAACATGCCAACCATTAAACAACTTATTAGAAATACAAGACAGCCCATTCGAAATGTCACGAAATCCCCCGCTCTTGGGGGATGCCCTCAGCGTCGAGGAACATGTACTAGGGTGTATGTGCGACTCGTTTAGATCATGAGCTGATACAAAAAAGCAAGAAACCGCTTCCAGTATGAATGATTAGTCCAGTGAATAGGATCGAATGGAAGAAGGAACTCCATTTACTATCTACTTACTATCTAAAAATAAGCCACTCGATCCCTCTATTGTGTATAAAATTTATGGTTTCCACTGGTGCAAATCCAATCACCTGAATTTAAGATGAGAAACAACTCTCCATTGGTAGCAAATCGTTATCCATTAAGCGGAGGAAATCTTATTGAAATTCAAAAAAAAAACATAAAAATGAAGTTCTCGCTCGGTCAAGAACGGACTACGAGGGTCAGCTACCCAGCGAAATTTCATAATTCAATACCGTTACTGTATAGGCGGGTCTTATTGTGAAAGACCTGTTACTGGATAATTCATGAGTAGAGCCAAAGAGTGTGATGTGAACTATACAAGTTACCAATAACATTGATGAAATATTAAATAAATGAAGTAAAGGCTCCGGTGTATAGAGAAGACCTCACCGTTTAAGAAGTAACCATAGAAACGAGGAAACCCACTATTTCTTTATCTATTTAATTTCTATTTCTTTTAAAATACCAAAAAAATCAAAAAATCGTGGTTGGGGAGGTTATAGTAGCCAAAGCCATTGGAATTTGTATTTTATACATTGGAAAAATCCGTTTGGTTATTAATAGACCAGGACGGGTAAAAGAATAACTGAAAGAAACGAAATCAATTAGTTATTTGTCAAAATTTTATTTATTCAATGACCAGAATTAAACGCGGATATATAGCCCGGAGGCGTAGAACAAAAATTCGTTTATTTGCATCAAGTTTTCGGGGGTCTCATTCAAGACTTACTCGAACTATTACTCAACAGAAAATAAGAGCTTTGGTTTCGGCTCATCGGGATAGGGATAAGCAAAAGAGAAATTTTCGTCGTTTGTGGATCACTCGGATAAACGCAGTAATTCGAGAAGGGAGAGTATTCTATAGTTATAGTAAATTAATACATGATCTATACAAGAAGCAGTTGCTTCTTAATCGTAAAATATTGGCCCAAATGGCTATATCAAATAGGAATTGTCTTTATATGATTTCCAACGAAATAAGAAAAAAAGTAGATTGGAAAGAATACACCGGAATAATTTAAATGGAGTTCCCCGGAGAATGAACTCCGGGAAGGTGGGGTCAAAATGACTATAAGAAAATATGCTAAAGTAGTCAAAATGAATGAACACGTTCAATAAAAAAAGATTTTTTTCTGGTTCGTTTTTTTTTCTTACGACAGCATAATAAAATCTGGATTCTCCAATTTGTCAAACAAAACACCAATCCGCGTTTGAGTTCGGAAAGAAAAAGAATAAGCCTATTTATTTCTGGTTCTAAGACCAGTCGTTCTGGTGGTCGACTCGATTCTTTCAAATTGTTTCTCATTATTGAGAAAAGGTAACAAAGACAAAATACGAGCTTGTTTTATAGCAATAGTGATTAATCGTTGTTGTTTCAAGGTCAATCTATTCACTCGTCTAGATAATATTTTTCCTTGTTCACTAATAAATCG